AGCGGAAAGGCAACGGGAAGTACATGAGACAATATGCGATCGGGAAAAATTTCTACCCTCCCATTTAGACCCAAAGCTTGTTCCAAAGGTTCCACTTCGGTTTAAAGGATAGGGGGGAGAGAAGCGTACAAGAAAGCCCCTACTCCTAACAAGTTGCGGAATTCGACCCATTGTTTATTCGCAAGGGCTTGCACGAATCCGACGAAGAATCCCTTGCTTGATAGGGCTTGAGGTTAAAAATCCAAGATGAAATCCCGATGCATCGCGGATGTGGAAAGTGGCCTATCACCTAGCTCTAAAGGCCGAGGAAAAGCTAAAGAGAAGGACCACAAGGAGGCACCGAAGGCGCCAACGGCGGGGATCGACCTCTACCATCGGGCGAGGAAAGAGGCCCCTTTTTCCCTTCCCTCAATATATATATAGCATATAGCACGCTTGACTAATATAATAAAAAGGTCAAGGCTCTGGACAACGAGTAGGATGGAGCCTTGACTTGAGCATTGTACAATTGCTTAAGGCTCCTTCGGACCACGGCAACAAACAACTATTATATAAGGCAAGGCTTGGAAGCAAGCTACCAGCGCCTATCAGCGAGAACTAGGCTTGGTTAGTAGTGCCCGCCCATTCTGTCTCGCCTGCCTGCCGACCCATGAATTCTTCAGATCGGGCCGGCAGGCCGGGCGGACGGGGACCGTCGAAGAAGTGCCTCGACGCGCCACAGCCACTACTTTTATTTATTCCTTTTATGCAATTATGAACTCCACGAAACTTTCTCGATTCCAACGCAACTTATCCTTTTGGAGCTGACGTAACAAACTACGCGAGCCTCCCGACGAAGCCAACATAAATCCTATCCGAATAAAAAAAATAAAAGGCAGTTTTATTATGGTGGTATACCAGCCGCCTGTTCTGGAACTTCCAGTTCCAATCGAAGCATATAGATCCGTAAATATATTTGTATGTATAGCCACTTCGGTCGTGCTCGTCGTTTCTCGAAAGTATCTTTTTTCTGGGAACATGGTCAACCAGAAATTATTATGTTCGCGATTCTTCATCCACCGATGCAGAAAATGCTCCAGTTTTCCATTCTCATATGAGGCCGGAAAGTTTATTGGAAACACGTCGGCACGCAGTGATTCATCATGCTCAAACATGAGCCGATCGTTCGTTAGGGACGGTTTATAGATCATCAAATTTCCACAAATGGAATGAGAAGTGGGTCCATGTAAATGATCGAGACCTCGCAAACAACAACGCTCCTTCCCCATAAGGAGTTCGGAACCCAAAGGCAATCGTTGAGTGAACTGTATCTTCTTTGTGTTAGTTGACCTAAGCCGCACCGTTACTGCTGGGGTAGGGCTCGGCCTCCGAACCGTACGTGGGACGAGTTTCTGCCTCATACAGCTCGGGCCGAAGACCGGGGGAAGTTTAGGAGAGATGGGGAGACCCGGCAGCTGCCGATCGGGGCGGGTATAAGCTTGTGAAGAAGCAAGCTTATACCCCCCAAAACCGATCCTATAGCGCTAGCGCTTCGCGTTCTTTCTATTCGTATAGGCGGCTAATACTAATCTAATAAGTGAAGTAGTCGTCGTCCGGCTCGGACACCAGACCGCTCGTGCCCGCCCATTCTGTCTCGCCCTAAATGGAATGGCTCTCTTAGTTACGCTGCGCCCCGACCCGAGTCCCCACGTCTGCTCTTCCCCGCCCGCAACCCGTTTTGCCAACACAACATGAGGGACGGACCCCTCATTCTATGCGCCCGGGGCTGGCTTTTTGGGAAGCCCATTCCCACCGCGCCCACGGCCCGGCTGGCCTGCCAGCGGTAGTGGGAATTCTCCCGTTCCCTGGTCAAAGACTTGGTTGGATGCGGGATCTACTCCACGAGGAGCGGTACGGACGTAGATGATATCATCACGACCTCTCTTTTCGTACCGCTAGGGATGCTTAACGCCGCTTCGCCAACTGGCGTTACCTGCGCTTTCGTGTCTCTCAGTGTGGTCAGCACTGGGTGTTTCCGAGCAGCGAAGCTTACACCCATTCGCATTAGTTCATCCAAAGTTCCTTACCCTTATGCACGAATTATTGAATAAGCCATCTTCCTATCAAGGTTAAGGAGTCAACTGAGCATCTCAGCGGCGGGATTGAATACCCGGATCGAATCAGAGTTCACGCCGCCCGCCCTGAACAAATAGGAGGCGTGGGCCACAGGTCGCACATAAGCCGCCGGGTCGCACGACAGAAGAACACCCAACATACAGATGCACACTCCTCCATGTGAAATATTCATCTTCATCGGAGCTTTTTGGTAGTAGTCGTGACCAACAGCCATCAGCTGCCGGCTGGTTGGTAAGGCGAGAGCTTCAAGCCCTATTTCTGGTGGCACACCCCTCACACAAGCACCACCCGACGCAGGGGGGGCGGGGAAAGCGACAGGCCCAAAACCTTCGACCCTTCGCGGGTGCCCGGAGCACCTCATCTTGTCATTTCGTCGTTGCTCATTCCCCTTAGGCCGAAGTGTTTGGCGTTTCCTTCTCCGCGCCCGCTCACGCTTCGCTGACGACCCATCGCGTGGTAAAGAGAAGAGAGTACGAAAGAATAGTAAACAGAGCACACCGCAGAGAGATTCTAAATATGATAAGTCCCCCTTGTATGCGAGAAGAAGGAAATGAAGAACGGGAACGAAACGAAATAAGGCGTTTCTAGCTCTAATTTCGGCGGAGCTTCTCTCAATTATGTCTGGTAATAGAATAGGGCGGCTTGCTCTGACCAAGACTCCACTTTTTGCTCCGTCCATGGAGCGTATGAATTTCCTCGAATGTATATAGACCAAAAGAGGGAATGCGGGGATAGGAATAGGAATTATAGTACCATTGGAAGAAGGGGCACCTGTGGGAACATCTCTACTGACAAACCATTTCAATAGTACGGGTGCTGCCGTGCCACAAGGCACGACCATGGAAGTAATGAAAAAGAAAAAGTTATGTAGTTGGACCATCCGCTCTATCCGTTCGAGTTTTGCTTCTCTTGAGAAGATGAGACGCTAAAAATGAAAGTGTTCGCAACGCATACCGAAAGGGTACCAATGAAGCTGACCATTAATGACTATTTCGAACACCAGGAGCGGTCTGATCAAATAAGGGATCAGACCGCTCTTAGAAACATGAAACAAAAGCAAACTCTCATAGTTCGGAGCCCAGCTCCAACTATTTCTTCGTAAGTGAGGTGGGGCACGGGGGGTCGCCCTTTTTTTGGTTGAAGTCGCCGCTACTTTGGTCGTAGTCAGTTCAAACACATAAACCCAGTCCACTTGCAGCCATGTTGATCAAAATGACTAAGTTTCATGACTTGACCAGCAACTCGCCCTCGTATTAGAAGATCATCTCACCCTGTGGTCGACATTCCATTCCCCTTCGTCGTAGGTGCTCGTTCTATTTTTATTTGAATGGGCCGGGTCTCCCGAGGTACATATGGCCGGCCCTTCGGGTGTCTCGGTGATACAAACAAAGAAAAGACGAATTCCAATTACATCCCCTATCACTTAAAGCCAAATCTACCTTCTTTTTTTCCCTCCCCCAACAATCAAGCTGCACTTCCTTCTAATAAGTGACTGAGAGTTAGAAAGCAACCTTGGCCTCTTGGCAGGAGGTTCGCTGCCCCCTTCCTTTCCGGTCCGGCCGCGGTACGGCACCAGAACTTGAAGCTACGATCAGCCCCGATTGGATCTGCTCCGTTCAGATTCCACAGATCCAGCCTTTGGTCTGGTCCTATCCGACCCAACCCCGGAACTAAGAACGGCCGGCATGCTTTGGACGGTAGAACGGGGAGGGGGGGAGTCGTGCCCATTCTCTCTCCGGGCACGAGCAGGAACATCAAAATTTTAGACCGAATACATGGAACGACATATTCAAAAATACGTGATCTTATTTGATAGGCTGCCTGCAGAAAGAGTTTACCGACCGCATAACAATTCATTCTTGTGTGTAGCGCATGGGGCCATGTCGCCCGAACGATCATAGTACGGCCGCTCATATAATTTATAAAAAATAGGTGGATCTCACTTCCCTTCCCCCATACCATGGCCGGAAGGGATAGCGTATCTACAGAAGAGAGAGTACGGGCCCTTATAGCCTTAATTTAGTTTAGACGCGGCCCGAAGAGGGGCTTATTAAGCGAAGGGCGGCAGCAAGGAGAGAGTGCGGCTTTCTTTGTTCTCATGGCGGAGTGAGGGGCCTTATCCATCCGCCAATAGAACCGGCTTTTAGTGAAGATCCGCTCATATGCTGCATGAGGGGCGGCTTTGCCCATGAGTTTGCGATCAAGCGGAAAAGGACCTGCCGGCTTTTTTTCTTTCCGGAGCAGAGCTGCCTTGCTCGTAGCTCCCTATTGATAAAAAAGGGGATGAAGGGTGAAAGAAGATTGAGGGAGTAAAGAGCCACCGTTAGGTGGTTCTGCGCCAAGTGCGATCGATTGTCCTTCCTTTATAGATTGAACTCCCGTAACTCCACTCAACCAACAAAGTAAATTCAATACTAAAAGTGGAGTTACCGTACAAACTAAATATCTATAAAAACAAACTAAGGGGGAAGGCTTTTTACTGAAGCCGAAAGGTATCCTAAAGGAATGGTAGAACCACAATCCACCCAGACGCGGCCATCATAAATGGTTCGTGCGACGGGGGGATAATCCATTCAGTCTTATTCTAATTCCTTCGACCCCCACCCCGGGGATACATACATACTTTTCTTCCTTTCTCCCGCCTTTCCTGAATCTTAGCTTTTCTCTTTCTTATTTATTATTACTACTATCACTTTATATTATAAACCGGGCCGGCGGATAAAAACCGTAACGTATCAGGGTCGGACGCCTGGAACAAAAAGGTTCGTCGTACAATTTCGGCGATTACAAAAATAAAGGAGTATATCCCTCCCCCGTAGTGTCTTTCCACTTCCGTCGTTCAGGAACAAACACTTCGCCTAATTCTTTTGAATCCCGGCCCCGGTTTATAATATAACCAATTACGTTACGACCACTGAACAAACTTGGTTGAGGAACATTCTTTATGCGCCGCTAATGTAGCGGCTTGTAGAGCATTTTTCAAACTCACACCATCCATTTCAAATGCCGTGGACACACGAGCAATCCAACCCGTAGGATTTGCTTTTCCTCTTCCCATTCTGACTTCTGTAGGTTTCCCGGTAATAGTGGGATCCGCGAAAACTCTTACCCATATCTTACCATTTCTTCGGCTCATAGCACGATGGAATTGTCCGGTTGTAGCCCGACGCGCCGCTTCAATGGTGAAAGACGACCAGCTCTACCACTTTTAGGGCCATATCTTCCAAAACCAAGTTGTGTACCGTCCGATTCGCAACCCTTACTACATCTGCCTTTACGAGATTTACTATATTTCGATTATTTCGATTTAGTACGTTTCGGATATAGCACGTCCCTTTTTTTTACTATATGAAATCCACACTTTGACACCTAAGATTCCATAACGAGTAGATACTTCTGCGGGAGCATAATCTATTTTCTGGTTAAATACATTACGAGATGTTTTTCCATACTTTCCGCATTCAGTTCTAGCTATTTCTGCGCCTTTTAATCGACCTGAACAACATATACGGATCCCCTCAACCCCTTTTTTCATTACTAATGGAATATCCCTCACTATTTTACTAAAAATGGAACGAAATGATCTTGTTTTGTTTCTCAGTTGAAAAGAGATGTCTTGAGCAATCGGAGAAGCACTTTGATAAACAGATTTGATCTTGACCGACTCAATTAAGGTAGTAGTGTTTGTTCTATTAGACAACAAAGATCGCATTTTTTTCACTTCGTTCAAATAAGAGTTGTACCCGTACGGAATTCTTCTGTTTCTCAGTATGATCTCTATCATCATCTCTATTCCCTTTATCAATTCTCCTATCCTACCTAGGTCTATGAATTTCTCTATCAATTCCATTACCTTATCCTTACCCATGAGGTTCCAACATTTGATTCTTAATTGACCTAGGAGTTGTTCCCGGGCATCTTCAAAAAAAAGGTTATTATACATCCCAACCCCATCCCTTGGAAAGAAAAAGGTAGCACCGAAAAAAGGAAAGAGCGAGATGGTGGTTTTTGTTGTTCCCGCGAAGCGAAGATCATTCGCTTGGCGAATGAAGTGGGTCAACCTCTTTTTGGCTTCGGCCAAACACTTTTTCTCGCTGGTCGAGCTTTCTACAAAAAAAGCGATGCGAGAACGTATTCTCTTATCTAAGCTTCTTCCCTGCGCATTCGCTCTCCCCATCGTAGATGGTTCAGACACGCTCGGTGCCACGAAATGATTGAGAACTACGACGGGGTCTAAATGAATTTGGTTCTTTGTACTCAATAAGTATTGCATGACCGAATAATTCAAAGAGGGACGCACTGCAGGGAGGGTCCTTTTAAGTAGATGACTCGTCGGGCCGGACTTCTTTGACAAAAATAACTTTAATAACTTTGTTTTTCTGAAGGAGTCGTCATTTTCTATCAGGAACGCTATGTCATTTACAACCCCGGCGTATTTAGGATGCTTGAAGGCCCCGCTGACCCGAAGTGATTTAGAAAGATTCTTCTTTATCGATGGTGATCGGTCATGGTATCCATAGCGTTGCTTCTTTTTCGGAAAAATCCGAATTTCGTGTTGCTTCTCCCGGTCGTCGAGCCTGATCGACTCGACTCTTTTCCCTGCCCCCCGGCCTCTCACTTCGTTTCGTTCTTCTTCTGTATCGTCGCTTGAATGAAGACACCCGATCGGCCCGACTTTACCAAAAGCCCACCACTCCTTTCCGGGTCTGGATTTTTCGCGTCGTTTCAGTCGTCGTGGTCGACGGGGAAGAAAGAAATGAATGAATGCTCTTTTGGGAAAATTTAGAATAATACACGTACCAAGACGAAAGCCAAAGGTCAGTCTCGTAGGTGGACGTATCGAACCGAAATAAGATCTCAGATTGACATCTTGATACACTGATTTACCATAATAATAAATAGAGTCAATGCGGACTCCGCCATGGGAAGAGCCGCTTCTTTCTTGCTTGATAGTCTGGGCTTCCATTCACCAACGCAGACTAAAAGTGCTCCCCGAACCGTGCTGGATAGTCACCCATCACACGGCTCTCAAACCCAACCTGTGGTGGATCCCGGGGGACAAAGCCAAAGCGCTTGATCCTTTGCCCCATACTTTGAGATGCTCCTCCCCGCGCAGCGACGCTGCTCGTGATAGGCTTAGCTTTAAGCCGCTATCGTTCGGTTCGAATAAGTAAAGCCCTTTCGGTCGGTTCGCTCAGGTGGTCTTCCCTTATCTTCCCTTACGCTCAGAGTTGTTATGGTTTTTTAAAGGAGCGCCGGACGGGCGCCCTAAATGAATAATAAATGGACAGTAGAGGGAATCAGTGATTCTTATTCAACCGCTAGAAACATGTCGATTACACACCGGAGGTTGGTAAGAACTGAGAGACAATGCCCCCCTAACTTAAGTGGGCCTAGCGGCGAAGCAACTGGTACTTGATCGGGCGTGGGGGCGGTTTGGTTTCCCCTCGCAGCAGTAAGAGGCAGTTGTCATTTGAAAGTAAACGCCCGGGTTACAAACCTGCGCACCGTGAGAAAAAAAAAAGCCCTATATATTCTATTAGTAAAGCCTAAACGTCCTTCTAAAGCGCTAGCGCGCCTTATATTTTTGAGTAGTAAAGCAACCTTTAGGCTTTATTCATATAATATAAAACAAGCTTACTTACTAATACTAATAAAGCGAAAACAAGCACCTTCTTTCTCAAAAAGTCCAGTTTCGCGCTTGTTGCTTTAGAAAAATGGCAGCGTTAGCGCTTTACCTTTACTAATACTAATATATATAATCAAGTGAAGGCTCTTCTCCTTTTCTACGAATCTACAACTCTCTTTACTGAGCGAGACTCCATCCACCAGTGGTTATTTTTTCTTAATTTTCGATTCTATCATTTGTTTGACAGCTTAAACTAGGCTCCATTTTATTTTAGAGAGTTTTCGGTCTAAATCAAGATAGGTCGGGGGTGCGTCAGAACAGTCGGTGGCTGCTTAGTCTCATCCGAGAATCCCTTTGTACTGCTTTTTTTTTCAAAGAAAAAAAAAGCAAGAAAAGAAGGGGTTAGATTTAGGCTCCTTCCCTTACACTGCATACCTGCGCTAGCAGGTACTACGAGCCCTCTGTACCGCGCATCTTACCAGCTCGCGTGGTTCACCGGTTCCACCGAAAACTCTCATTTGTTGAAGCGGAGCATAGTGCGCTTTAGGCGCCGAGCGAGAAACGTCTCTTCCGGGTTATTCACAGATCTGAAACTTAGCACTTGTTTTATTAGGGCGGCGGCGCTCTTGAATGAAGTCTATCCGAATCGAATTAGCACTTCTCAGATCAGGATCAGGCTAGGCCTCTCCGGCTGAGCTGGGCGCCGGGGCCCTGGATGCGCTAGCGATCGGCACATAGGGGAGTCTTTGCCCGGGTTTCTCGGCCTGGTCTCCTGCACCTCGCATTCATGATATCTACATTCAACTGTGCCCCGGAGACACGGTCGAAGCACGCCCGCCCAGTGTGCCTCTTTCACGACATGCTCTGGTCCCGGGGGTCTTCCAGTGGTCTTATAACGTTCGAAGAAGTCGTGTCCGTCCCAACGTCCTCCCACGCAGGACAAACTGAAGGAAAAGACTGACCCATTCGGTGACTTTCGCGGTCGCCCTCACTGAACCGACTTGAATCTGAACTACGATTCAGATCACGTCTTACCGAAATCGGATTTCCTTTTCGTGCCATATGCGCTTAGACTTGACTTTACCCCCTTTTTTTTCCTGGTCCAATATTTGTTCTCGAAAGCCGTGTCGAAACAAACTCTACAAATTTATGACCAATCCCAACCTTAACTTAACGAGCATTTTCGGGAACTAGCCCGCTTTCCGAGGGAAATTGTCCGGTTCTCTTTCATGTGGAATCGTTAAACGATTGATTTTATATGAAAGAGGAGAAAAACAAAATGAAAAAAAAATAAACTGACACTTCGATCGGAATTCGGAATACGGATGAGATCAAAAAGGCCATCATTAGTGCAAACAATGCAATTGCTTCGGTTAGAGCAAATCCTAAAATAGCATAACCAAATAATTGTTTAGCCAATGATGGATTTCGGGCAACAGAATGGATCAAAGAGCTGAATACATTTCCAATACCGATAGCAGCCCCCGCTAAAGCAATTGTAGCAGCTCCGGCACCTATTGATTTTGCTCCTTCTAACATCTTGACTTTTTCATTCCCGTCTCGTGCTTGTCATTAGAAAGTTTCCGTTTTTTTTTTGTCAGGGGGAAAGATGACGGTAATTTCCACCCCTTCGGACCCAATTTTCAGGTGCTGTTGTGGCCCTCCCTGATTTTTGGAATTTTCATCAATGATACTTATAATAATTCTATTACATTCTCTGAAATAGTAATAAAAGAGAAAAAGGATGGCTAAGAAAGCCATAAAAACGGCACCAATAAAACAATATAACACTGTCTCGGTGTTATATTATTTTCAAGCTTACGGCCTTGGCTCGAACCAGCTGAGCTACCTGAACTACTCTACTTTACTACCCCTTTACAATTTGCCAGCCCCTTTCTTTCTCAGTCTTTCATAACCTCTCTGATGCACGATAGAGCTAGCTGCGCTCCTTATCTTATCAGTCGAGCACACTTGCTGCGCACCTTGCCCTAATGCGGGAAAAATCTAATAGATTTCCTTGAAGAGTGGACCGTGAGAAAGCCCGCTTGTCTCTTTCTTCTCTTATTAAATTAAATTACTAGTTGCACGCTGGGACGCAGGCTCCCGAGCCCAACGCAACGAATGTCAGATGCAAAGCTCCGCACCTCATTAAAATCATATTGGCATAATATTCGCCCAAAAAGAAAAAGTGAGCAGCGGAGAGAGAAAAGCTATCCACTTTATCTAATCTACACAATTTCGTGTCTCTTTTCTTGAAAAATAACTTGAAGAAGTGAGAGGAATTGACTTATCGAGGAGGAAACTGCTCGACTGGATAGAGAGAGAAGGACTTACGCGACTCTAAGGATATAAATGGATATCCATTTTTGTTCTCATCATCCCGCTCGCTAATAACACTCATGGGAAGAACCAACCCCGCTATGGCAACCTCTTGATGGCGCTATTCACACCCCAGCTGAGAGTGCGATCATCGAAGTGTCCCTATTATGGTTACTCATTCCGTCGCTTCGAATTTCATTTTCTCATTAGCTGCAATCTCTACATACATCGAATCTTGGCCCTGCCTTTCCCTCTGTCGGTTGAGCCCCAACACCCTCATCTGATCACTCTGCGTATAAGAGCGCTTCCCTTGGCTTGGCCTATTCTACCACATTATATTATAGCAAGCCCGAGATGTTTCCTTCAATCACTTTGATCGCTTAGGTAGTAACTATGTATGTCTCTTTTAGTACCGCATTCGAGAGCCGCCTGCTGTCCGGATAACAAGGAAGTCTCTTTCCCTCCTTACAGTTATTGAGCTCTAATTGTTTTTGTGGATAATGTCTTCCTTTTGACTCATTGATCGAACCCCCCAACGATTTTTTTTTTTTTTCTCAGAAAAAAATTTGACTATGATTTCCCTTTCGCATTCACACCGATACGCTTGTGTTAAGCATATAGCTAGGCATCAAATTATAGACAGTATTTTTAGATGGGTCGCATACGCTTATTACTTTTTTGTCTGGGTGACAGACAACGCTGGAGCCCCACCCGTGGATCTAGTAACCGGACGATCAATGACCCGACTACCAACCACATTGTGAGCTCCTATAATTCCAGTGGACAAAACAAGAAGGATCAGGTTGGGCAAGTTTTCCCACCCAGCCTAGTAGGCTACGCGGCTCTTTCTCATTTACGGATCACAATAAAATTCGCTTCGCCCCTTCAGCTTCAGGACCAGAGCAAACAACAATTGGTGGGTCATCGATCATGTCTTCTCTTATGAAATGTCTAGTTTATGAACTAAGGCGGGAGAGCAGCTAGTTGGTTCAAACAAGTACGAAAGTTGTCCGGGAGGAAAGGGGACTCTTATAGACATAATTTAATTGAGTGGTAATGCCATTAAGAGAAGGATTGCTTCATTAGAGAGTAAGCGCGCTTTTCCAGTTTTTGATTCTAGTAAATCGGGAATGCCTTTCAAATACGTGCCTAGTGTCGGCTAAAACTAATGGAGGACAAGGTAGGTTTCACCAGTTGGTTGGTTAAAGGCATTGATGGGTTTCCGATCTGAAATAGCCCCAGAGAGTGGTTGCGTTTCTCCTGCCTGGCGAGTTAGAGACACGCGTAAAGGCAGTTTATTGCGCATCAGGAAGGAAAGGTGATATTATGTCAGTCGGTTATGAGGTAGTAGCAAGGTCTTTTTCTAAAAAACAAAGTACGCGAAGTAGCAGCGCCTGAAGACGACGAAGTCGAGTCTGGCCCGAGAGCGGTAGACGTTGAAAAGAACCCTGTTTCATCTAGAGCGTAAAATTTCGAAAAACTCCATAATCCCGAATGGCACACCCCATTCAAAATGGTTAGGTTAAGTCCCGCTCATGTCGAAGAGTTACGTTTTAACGCGTTTGATCAAATTAAAGTATTCATTCTAGTCATAGGTCTGACTATTCTTATTCTAGCCTTTATACCCTTAGCCGTACTTTTCATTCATTAACTAGTGGGTACTGAAAACTACGCGATAGAAAATAGAATAGCCAACCTGAACATTAGAGCTTTGAGCGCCCAGGAAGAAAGATAAAGTTTGAAAGCCCAGAAGTGAGGTTGCTCCGCCCATCGAAGGTCAGTAATTCATTGAGAAATTTCCTATCCGATGCAGCGGGATCCCCTTGAGGAGAAGTTTGATTTGGTTCGAACAGGTGCATAGAGATGATAGGAGACCACTGCCTACCCTATTTATACAACTCGATGAATAGCGCAAACAAGAAACTCATATGGATATCCCTCAAGCCCCAGCGGGCCCTCTTCGAACCCAACCGAACTGTTGAAGCGCCAATGTAAGAGAATACATATAGAATGCTGCCTTAAGTGTTTTTTTTACGGCCTGGTACCAACTTCATGAATCGATACGTCCCTACGCGGAACCACCAGCTTCATAACCACTGGGGACAGGAATTATTACTTGTTTGTTTATTTTATATTGTCGCTTGCTCTGACGAGCTAACCGCTTTTTTGAGCTTTGCTTTTTAATATGGGGTTCGCGTCAACCAACGCACTAACTCCAGGGCTCGCTTTCTCTTCCCCACCGAATGATCGGGGAGGTACTTACCTGGAAAGTTTTCTCTGGATAGCCAATTCAGAGTTCAAATAGAATGTGAAGAAACGAGTTATTTTGAATCTCTATCTGAGAATTTGACTCTCGGTCAGGGGAATCCTAAGTATGATACACAACGGTTCGTGAGAGCGCAAATGCGGGTTGAAGGAATCAAAACCGGAATATCTTTCTTTTATACAAAACATATACTGTATCCAGAAGCGAAGCTCCCTTGCCACACTCAATTAAGTCATCAATCACTCCATAAAAACGGATAGGTCACTGGCGATGTCTTCATCTTTTCGGTACCTCTGTCCTCATTCCCACCTCCAATAGAAAAAGATTCCACGTAAATAGAAACGATTGGAGATGTTGTCCCATTATTATTCTTCTTGGGCTTGCCAGCACCTCGCGAGTTCTTCGTTTCGTATTCATTCGTAGGCTTCTGAGTCTATGATCGATTGCATAATGCCTTTAAACTCCCTGCGAGAATGTAAATACTCTGCTATAAAAAGCTATTGAAAAAGCCAGCTACCGCTATCCAAGCCAAGCGTATAAAGATTCTCCAAATAAGGGAGTTTCCGATCTTGCGGAGATCACATAGTGTGACTCGATGGACGGCTGGCTATTCATGAGGCTCAACTGTACCTCAAGGCAGTGGAAGCAAAGCTGCCTCTCTTTCGTAGCCGTTGGCAGGTGAAATAGCTACAAATAGGGGATTCTAGCACAACCATATTGGGTTGACCTATTATAAGTGTGGGTACGGTGGCAAAGCGCTGATTCGGCGTAGTGTTCAGAGGGTTATTCAGGTGGCGGATCAGGCACCGGTGGTTGATCACTTGTTGTTTGCTGATTGATGATAGCCTGCTGTTCTTACAGGCGTCCGTTGCGGATCACGCTACTCTATAAACTCTATAATATAATACGGAATTTCCCGTAAACAAAGAGCTAATTAGTAACTTACTCTCAAAATTCACTCGACATAACACGTATTACCATTGAAATTGTAAATATGTACTGCTTCTACTACATTATTGTTTTAGCAATAGTTGCTTCCATTACCATATTATTCATGCTTCTTCCTTCGAATCGTGGAAAGCAAGAGTGATCATTCCTTCTAGTCGTATAGATAATGCTCCTACCACCCTATTATCATTATCACCAATGGGAGCAAGATATTCCTATCCAGAATTCCGTATGAGAGGTTTGTTGTGCCTCCTGTCTGCCTGTGCGGATGCTTGCTTTCGTAGTTGATCTAACAGACTGAACAAAAGAACCCCTCTTTGGTCGCCCAGAGATTAAATTGATCAAAGTGCTCCTAAGAGGATAGATTTCCCATATTTAAGTAATAAAAAGAGCAGGGGGCGTAGCTAGAGCAGTAGGACGTCTAGGAGCAGTTCTAAGTTTGAAAAGGGTAGGTCTAGGGGCAGATACAGGAATAGTAGCATGCATAGAAATAGAGCTCGAAAGAGGAATGATAGGTCTTCTAGTCCAAGGGAAAATCCATCTAAAGCTGCATTTTATTCTGAAGTTGATGTTGGTAAAGCCGCAAAGTGATCATTCCTTCTAAAGGTATTCTCGTATGTAATATCATAATGCAACGAAGCCAATTCTCACGAAAGCATTCGATACAGTTGTTACGCTCACTCAACCAAACCTAAGAAGATCGGATAGAGAGTAACACAGTTAAACTTAAATAAAGCAAAACACACGGGCTTCCGCGGTTGCAAGCTTTCAACCTGCGAAGAGAACTAGAAGCGCACCACTATCCTTATCAAGCGGAAGAACTCCCGACCAAAACAAGGCTATCCGTAATAAGACAACCAAAGGATAATGAGAAATCTTCAACTACGGAACCCACTAATCGAAATGAAACTCAGAATATCACCTCATCGCTATCTGGATGCAATAACTCTCCTTTTCTATGGATGATGAAAGCTTCCCTTCTTTGTTCTACTTCGATAATTCCTTTACATACAATACAGCAGGAGGCAAGATCCAGTAGCGTAGGCTAGGCTCTCTTGTCCAGCGTAGGGACGACAACAGAGATAAAAAAATATTGTTCTTGAGCCTTTATTAAGTTTCTTTGTTTGCTACGACTTACTTCCTTCTACGGATGGCAAGTAGGGATACATTAGAAAGCCCGGAAGTAGTCCCTCCGCACGTTCGGTTGCAGTTGGCGGGAGTGCTACCAGTGACTCAACAGTTTGATTGGGCGCAGCAGTAGTATTAATGGCTCTATCATTTATTTATCTCGCTTTGATCGAGCCAAAATGTTATAGTTAAAACAGGAATAGAACCCGCTTTTAGTACCACGAACCCAGTGATCTAGCCGTCAAAAAAAAAATCCCGTAAACGTAAATGAGTTCAGTTCTTCGTTACTTTTATTTCAACAGGGAAAATCTCTGCTCATCTATGGAAACGCCTTATTTCTCTATCTTTTAGAAAAAGCATACGAAAATGCGCTAAGGGCTAGCTTCCCTTGAAACCGACCAAGCAACTGCACCTGCTTTTCCCTCTCTAGACGAACCAAGGGTCTCTTACCGGGCGGCTGCTGCACTTCTTCCTCCCGAAGAACCAACATACTTGTTTTCTTTTCCTTGCCGGATGACCAAAAGGCTGCTACCTTTCAGTTAGCATAGAGCAAGGTTGAGCTATTGGTTCCTCCCCCTCCGGTCGAGAACGACTTTCATCTATCTCTCCCTTGAACGGTCAAGCCAGTAAACTCCCATATTTCAGGCGCACTTCCGGTGTGTCGCTCCCGATGGAAAGACACAACCGTGACTCGATCGAGAAAGGTGCGATTTGTCCTCCTTCCGTTTAAAAATCGGTTATGGAATTCTCTACAACTGTGGTCTCTCAGTCGAATCAAGTGCCATACTTGTTCTTTTTTCGTTCCCAGACGAACCGATGGGCTCTACGGCATATACCTCCAACTTAGAATGTGGAACCAGCCTCATACCAGCGAAAAAACCACATCCACTCTCATGAACTACAGACGGGACTCCTAATCCTCTTGACCCAACCGGCTGGCCAACTCCTTTAGTCGCTCCGCCGGATGCTGCCGCCTTTGTTTCTCTTGATTCACCGTATTTAAGACTTTATCACCCGAGGCGCTACCTACAAGTGCTGCTCGTTTTCTCGCTAAAACAATAGGTCATTCTCCTCATGCGAACCTAACTGATCTGGCTTTCTCTGGCGACTCACTGGACGAATCGACAAAGGTATTGAAGATGCCTGCCTCTAAACATTTGACTGGTACACAATATTTGATCGTTATGGTAGTACCTTTGTTTGGCCCCCTTCAAATTAACGTGTTTTGATTCCCGAATATCAATCAATAATTATTTTTCTTTCGCCTTGGTCGATATACGAGCTAGTTCTTCATATCACTTGCCTTTTTCATTCAACAGGTGGGAAAAAGAATCAAACCCGAAGTGTGATTTGGGTGTATTAAGAATGTGGTGGGCCTATCTATTGTGCTTCGCTGGTGGATCAATAATTGGAATAGCCTATTTGTTTGTTCGTGTTTGGAAGCAGTATTCTAATCGTGAATCCCGATACGAGATGACCACCGGCCCTACTACTGTCGTTTGCTTTGGTCATTCCAGCAAGCAGAAAAAGATAGATCCACGTTGGGCAAGGGGCTAAACTACTGGTTCTTGCTTATTAGTCGATGCGATCTCATCCTGTTCACCTGGGGCACACAACGAGCAGTTGCCCATTTTTAATTTCCTATGACATTCCTAGTTTGATGAAATATGATGTGGAAGTGGTTCCTCAATCGCCCGTAGGAAAAACTTCACACGGCCCAGAAAAACACCTAATTCGACTAAGTCGTTCCAATCCGAGCCTTGAAATAGGTCTCCAAAGTCTAAGGAAGATACTTTATTTACTAAGTGAAGCGAGGTCATTCTACGTTCCGTAGTTCGTTGCGTTCGTTAAAGGTAGATCCACTGTTAGCTGTGGTGCCCTTTCGGGCAGGGTGCCGCCTGTTTATGCAGAAATGGCAAGTCCAGCTTCTGAAGTAAGGTGAGGCTTTCGTTACCTTCAGGATCTGGCGTGCGGGAAGTAGTTCTTTCATTGCTCCCTCTAAGCTAAGTGGAATCCATTCTTTTGAGGGTCAGCAGGTGATTGATTATCTCAAGCTGAGGATCTGTTCTTGGCTAGCTGAAGAGCATTTCAAGGTCTTTCTCCTGTTCGTTAGGTCTGTGTTTCGAATAGGATGGAGCGGGAACTAACACTATATACGGAACGCTACTTGTTGCCCCGGCCCGTGGGGTTCCGCATTCAGGCTTCCGCACACGCATATTTATCTAAGTCTCCTGTTCAACTCCGTTGGTAAGCTCACAATAGAAAGAACCAGTATCTGTAGGTCTGTTCGTCCGGCGGCTAGTTTACGGATAAGATAGCCTTCTTACCCTGCAGCTGGATAGAGACCTTTGGTTTCATCCTTTATTCGATCAGAGAGTCAAAGACTTTCTTACGCATCTCAACCTTGGACATTCGATCTGGCCAGAGAGTTACCTCTGTGAGATTGGCATTCGATCGGTATTCATATTTGTTGAATTAGTCAGAGAGGTTATAAACACCACGGGTGTCGAGTAAGTAAACTACCATTGTTAACTTCGGTTGTAAGACCAATTCAGATCCAGAAAACCGCTTCGCAACCTTGTGTGCTATGACACCTATAGAGTGATTAACGTACCTTAAAGCCTCTCTGTCGAGCTATTCCATCTGTATCTATCTTTCAGTGAGGTCATTCGAAGAGCGAAGCTAGCAGCACATAGAAAAGTAGCACAACTGGATCGGTTTTAGAGCCGAGATTAACCTAAAGTGACTCCTTCTCCTTTCACAAGTAAATCGATTTGCGCTTAGTTGCTTTCTTTATTGGAATTTAGGTCTATTAGAGGGTGAATTTGCACAGTAAACCCTTCTCGTAGGCATCGAACAAGAAACAACAGGTTGCCTGTCGTCATTCCTCGCGCTCGTGCAGTGACATGTTCTGCAAGAGGCCTCAAGTGACGGATCGATCACAAGCCTCATAATGACACGCGCTGATCATGAGTTTCCATTGACGGTTAGAGCAATAGATACGATTTACATTCAATGGGGCACATATGATCATGAAATACCGTTTCTAATGATCATGTTCCATAACTACCCCTCTGTTCTGTGGCAGGAAGTTTATTTTTCCAGATCCCGGCCGATTGAGCGTATGGTATCATTCGATCTCTGAATTCAGAATCCGCTGGAAAAAGGAAGCTATCCCAGTCAGTAGAGGTTGAAGCTTTCAAATCATCATATCTGATTGAACGTAAGGTACCATGCTTGTGTGACAAATAATATGATAGCGAATGTTAATAACCAAATAACCAGTATAGTATCCCAGTCAGTAGCAAGAGCCAAGAAAGAGACGAGGGCAAGAATCGCTGGTTAAAGTCCTCCTGCCACTATAGAGTGAGCTTTAAAGTAAGCCTTAGGTGTGAGAGGCACCAATCCTGTGTGAGCAGGCGGGAAGAAAGAGCAAGTCGAAAGCCCGGAAGTGCTGTTCCGCCGATTTGGATTGAGCGCACGGTCTGAAGTTAGTGAGAGCACATAAGTACCGCGGGAGGCAGCCTAAGGTAGAAGAGACGAAGTCATCCGGAAGCGGTGTTACTCGACCGGGAGTTGAGAGAACAGCTAAGGTTGTTGGTCCATTGGCGAGGACAAACCTATATTCTGTAGATGTATTTGCCGAAGCGCGTGTCTGGTTAGGCAAAGAGAGCAATTCCAGCTGTTAGTGGGGAAAGAGCCGATAAGGCAGTTGTTCCACCGGTCGATGAGCGGTTCGTCAGCAGAAGCATGAGCCGTAGTAACCTTTTGACCAGATCTGAAAGATAGGACAAGTGCTGCTCCGTCGGCCGATGGGTTTGAGTGCCAGTCAGCGGCAACAGCTCATAAGAGCGGGTGTGGTTCCCCCTGTGGTCTGATCTGTATTCTTAGTTAGAGGAGTGCGCCAAAAGCAGCCCTTGATTCATCTGGCGAGAGAAAGAAGGCAGGTATGACAACAGTTGGTACGGCGAGAAGGGGAGCTTCGCTTCCTGAACCACAATCACTACCATTAGACTTTCGTGTTGTTGGGGGAATGTAGCGAACTTCTGTATATTCTCCTTCCGCGGGGCTTTACACAATCAATTGGATCCGTCACCCGCTTTGTACGAGCCTTGAATCACAGAGAGGAAAGGAGCTCTAGCGATAGAGAACGTGAGGGCTTTCTATGCCAAGGCAAATAAAATTTGAAAGCTGACTTAGCCCAAATAGGGATCTTTTAGACCGGCTTTTAGTTAGAGAGTGGAGGAAAAAAGCTAGTACCGGGGGTCGTTACCCACTTAGTGATAGGTAGAGACAGGCTAATTCGCAAGAGAGCTTGAAGCTAATAAACTGCTTTGCCAGGCCGGGGAGTATGGGATTCCCGTCCTCAGTTGTGCTAGGTCTGGTTAAACCCATCCGTTGAGGTCTGTTATGGTAAAGATTGAAATATAGGGGCCTGCCTTGCTCTGGTATACTGCCAGGTTGAATGATGATGCTACGTCGTGTGCTTACTCACCTTCGGCGACCCTATGGAAGACAACTCATAAAGTCATAAATCAAGATCAGGTGTAACTAATCAAGATTCAATCCAGCCGCAGGTGACCCTACGGCTCCCACCACAGACACTTGCTTGTTTTTGGTGCTAGGTAGATTGCTTGTTCTCGCCCCTCTTAACAACTAAGGCGCCTGACTACACTACAAAAAAAAGCGTAGTCGCGCTACTCCCCCGTAGGATTCCAATCGCTCTCATACTTTACTGGGGGGGTACGGCGCTTCGCCCACAATTCCTTCTAGTTGCTGGGCGGGGTAGAGCTTCGCGCCTCCGTTTGCTTCTTTGATTGAGGCAAGCTTCCTCTCAAGTCAAGTAATGGCTCAGGAACAACTAGCCAGTCAAAAACTGGCATTACTTAGCCTGACATTACCTGGTATGGAAGACCCTACAAGAGGCGTTCCCAAGAGGCGACCGGAAAGGATGACGACTTCCTTGTCGAAGGAAGTGGAATATGTGATGGCGGAACGCAAAGTTAATCGACGTGCGTGGTGTCCCAGCTTAAACTTTTGACTTGGTAAAGTAGAAGGTTCTACCGAAGCAGGGAAGCTCTAGGGTTTTGCTAACCAGTGTGAAGTTGAGTTCTATGTTTCCCTAGTTCATGCAAGGCTAACCTTCGGGTTTTTGCTTTCTCTTTCCAGATGGTTGTTCGCTACAGCCTTTAAGTCTCGCCTAGCCTCTCCTGGCGACGGCGGGACATACTACCACCTATTGATAGATTAGGATTTGAACCTGAATGCCCTTCTTCCTATGGTTAGTTAGGCAGACGCCTTCCTATCTTTCTTGACTATAAAGCAATGTAGTGCCAGACTTCTGAAATGTTATCGATCGCTGGACCAGAAATTAAAGATTAAATAGCTGGACCTCGTTTGGCTAATCCCGGAAGGACAAGGAGAGGTTGAATCCATAGTAAATAAGATGGCATAGACATAGAATGGGATTGATGGACAAATGCCAAATGCCACATAAGAAGTTGTTATTGACCTGCCAGCCAAATACCTTCGTCACCTGATGACCTTCCTGCTTTACTTTGTCGGCGGGTGGTAGCATGTCCTTTAGCAAGGCTAGGCACCTTCCTTATCCAACAAGCAGGAACCATCCGCTCTTTTCAAAAAAAAAATAGACAAAGGAAGTAAAATGTCACGCTTTCACACGCTTTCAATTGGAATTAGGAGCAGTCCCAATGCCCTAGGCTCTTCTCTTGTGAACGAATCTCCTGCTATTTATAATAGGAAGGAGGACTCTGATGCCACATCTTCACTTGCCTTCAAGCGGAAAGCATCCTTTTCTTTGACATCGAATCTGATCCCGGCTCGAGAAGGCACATCTGTGGGCATTAAAAGGACGAGTTTCGGGGGTCTCTGGCCATTGAAAACCATTTATCCCTTATAGCCTTTGAAAGCTGTACAATGAGAATTCTTTATATGTATATAAAAGGAAGAGTTTCGATGCTATCCTTATTTTCGATAGCATCCGAGTCTCATTGATCGAATCGAAAAGGCATGCCATTAAGATTCACCAAATACAAGGCACAAGGGCTTTATTCTGGTTCACCACAGAAGGCAGGTTGTCTGCTAAGTCTATGCACTGTACTGTAGCCGTGCGGATTCTTCCATGTTTGTTCGCCGACGTCATGGTCGTTGCCTCATCCTTATTTTATTTTTATACGTTGACGACAACATTATCACCGGGAATTATTCTTCTCTTTTATTTGATTTCATCAAGGTAGCTTGCTTACTCCGCAGCTTGCGCTAAGGCAATGCAATTGTCTTGTTTTTGTTTTAAAAAATTTATCATGAGCAGCCCGGTCACATTTGTTGAGCTCCTTCGTCCGTGTTAAAAGCAAAAGGTATACTTAAAAAAAAATAAGTTGGTGGGACAATTGCATTGCCTTGTACAAGCACGGGGCTTAGTGAAGTAGAACCGCGGGTCGCACAGCTTGCTCGACGCATCCTTTCTTTCAACCTTATTAGCGTTAGCGTTAGTAAGTAGGACGTAGCGGTTAATTTCCCCCGGGTTGTTGATGTAGTTGCTTGTAGTTTTATTTTATTTGAATTCTGGCTCAGAAGGAACGCTAGCTATATGCTTAACACATGCAAGTCGAACGTTGTTTTGGGCAGAAGGAATAAAAACCTGCGCCAGCGCATGCGGAAAGCTTTTAAAATAGAGAGAGAGTCAAAGGGGCTGGGTCATTCTGTAACCGCAGGCAGCTCAGACCCACCTTAATGATGGCCGCGCATGAGATCGCACGAGACCACTTCGATTATGAGTCGGGGGATGCGAACATAGCGGCCCTAAAAAACCTTTTGCGCTATCTTGGCGAAAAACTTCCATTTTGAGACCGCGGCCCGAACTTTCTCACTTATTTTGTGAGATACGTGTGAAATTATCCTCCACAAGACTCTTGATGGTACGAGAACATAATTGGAAGAAATAAGGGTCTTATACCGCTTACAGTAGTTCGACCTATAGAAAAGATCATTAGAGAGGAGACACCCCATTTATGATTCCAGCCGAGAAGACTAGTAAAAGGAAGGATCAAGAATGTCATATATTTCAGGAGCTAGATCAGTTGCCGATGAACAAGTAAGAATTGCCTCAACAAAAATGGATGGAATTGGACCTAAAAAAGCCATTCAGGTTCGTTATCGATTAGGTATCAGTGGGAACATAAAGAGAAAAGAGTTAACTAAGTATCAGATCGACAAAATGGAACAAATGATAGGTCAAGATCATGTTGTTCATTGGGAATTGAAGAGGGGAGAACGAGCAGACATCGAACGATTAATTTATATTTCTTGTTATCGTGGAATTCGTCATCAAGATGGATTGCCGTTACGCGGTCAACGAACTCATACTAATGCAAGGACTTTTCGCAAGCGAATTAGGAAATGAAAGAAGTCTACCGAAAGCCCTTGGTACTTGTCTGATCAATCACACTGTTCAATAGTTCACTGAAATTTTTATTTTTTTTTCACCGGTTACTAATCCAGTATACGTATAGTAGGCCTCCTTCGCCACTCCACTAGTGGCTCGGCTTGGTCTCGCTTCCTTCGCCCGACTATCGTATCGGCTCGGCTTCGTCCTAGAAGCTACTGCTTCTGCCTCTCTAGGCTTCGCTATCGCTCATGACTGGTATATGGATCTCTCTATGTAGCGGTCGGCCTTCTATAAGCTTCGACAGAAGCGACTAGTCGCTTCCCGAATGCCTCTTTACTTTAGTATGGTCTAGTCTTTCCAATGCCTCCTTCCTTGCCGCCAACGTACGCTACTAGGAGAGTAAGCAAGCTACCTTGCTTGCATTCTAGAAACGGTAGCTTCCGCGCCCTTCCTGCCTGCTGAAATTGATGTGAATGATCGTGACAGCTCTTCAAATCCTATTCAGTCTGATTAGATATGTCACTGAAACAATCCGTTCTGTCTCTGTTTTATTTTAGGATTCCGAGAACGAGCCGGCCGATCCTAACACCTAACATCATTTATGAGGAGCCGGACGACGCCTCAGATAAAGATGTCTCCGACGCGGCAAGAACAACTTTATCTATTCTATTGTTTTTTTGGGGGGAAAAAAGAGAGATGCTTTCTATCAGTCAAAAGCGGATGCCGCCCCCCCCCATGCTCCCACCGTCCGCTCCCCGAGGAATCGAAAGGGAGGACCGGGGGCCAGAGCAAGTTGGGTTGGGGTATAGAGCCGTAAGCGCGGTGGGGGGGTGACAGAGGACGTGCTCGTACGGTTCAAAGAAGGGTATGATCAACTCGTTGATTGTTGGGAACTTTCACTCCTCTATATTCGAAATATGCCTTTCTAGGAGCATTACGATCTGCAGCTCAAATGGTCCCTTATGAAGTCTCTATCGGTCTTATTCTTATTGTGCGCCTTGTGAGCGCGTTTGGATCTGCGAAGGCAATCGCTCGGATGTTCCCCTAACCCAACCCGGGAACGGACCGGAGGGAACCGCAGCATGGGGAATGCCGCGTCTCGTCGCAAGGCTCATTTTTAGTTGTGGGTCATAGGGCGGGCAGCTTTATCTGATCAAGGGCCGGGGCACAAGGGTCCTGGTACTATCCAGGTGCGAAGAACCCCGGAGGTTACTGCAATGAGCAGAAATATCACTCACCGGCCTAAACGACGAGCAAACACTCGAACGTGAAAGCAAGGGATCGCCCAACCAATGGACGAGCCCGAGGCGGTAGGAGAGAGGGAGGCAAGAACCATACTTTCAGAGAAGTGGCGGTCCGAATCTTATCTGAACTACGAGAATAACTGACTAAGCCGTGCCATAAGGGTCATTCTCCAAACGGGACGGGGCCAAGCCTTTAGGTTCTTTAAGTAGGTTGGGTGACAGATCGGCCATAGGAGTACTCCGGGAGATAAACCAGGGCAACAAATGTCGAGCATACGACGATGCCGCCCGTTTTCATTTCGTGGAAGTCCCCGGCAGAGGAAAGGGCTGTAGGTGATGGCGCGTTCCGCTTCTTATCTAGAGGGAGGCGCTGAAATCGTTCCTATTGGGTCGTGCGTGGCAGCTGGTATAGATGAATAAAGGCGGGGCGCTTGAACGGGGCCTATTCTCTTAAGGCGGGAAAGCTTAATAGGAAAGGGGCCGAGCTGACTGATGAGTGCCTTTTTAGTTTTAGTCTTTAGAAAAAGGCTATCATGTGATGTCGGGCTAACACGGGTGGCTACATACAAGTATAGCCAAATCAAGATGAGACGGGACGGACGGTCAGAGGCGGGACTACCATAGGAAAGCCCGCCCCCGCTAGCTAACATAGAAAGAAATCTATTCCCGGATAGCAAGAGTATCTATGTGAATCTCTTCCAGATAAGGCCAGGCCGAATCGGGCCACCCCTTGGGCTGGGAATGGCCCAGCCCACATGCATCATTTGATGAAAGCACTCCAGTCTCTAGAAGTGGCTTGTCAACCACGCCTTCCCTCCCTCAAAACAATGCTCCTCACCTTCGGTGCCTTGGGGTAGGGCAACACAGCAATGAGTAGTTCGCTCCAGGACCCCCCCCGAGAGCAGGATGCCGGCCGAGATGGAGCTCGGAGCCAACCTATACTTTCCTGGGGCTTGCCTTGAAAAATAAAAATTTAATAAAATACGGGCGCCGAAAAGGAACCAGCCCAGCCTCTTCAAGAAAGCTTTGCTTGGTAGGCGGTGTCTATTCACTCGGACAATGCTCTGAACACGAAAGTGCGCAGTTCCGCCCCCCTCTCCCATGCTGAGTCACAGGCGGCGCCTCGGAATAGCGAAAGCACGGACGAGCCACATGCAGGGAAACTTGCACGTGTGGTTCCGGCCGGGGACCCCGGTATACTGTACTAATATGTGTAGGTCCCCGTAATTCGAGTGAGATTGTCATGGCGCAAAAGCAGATATGGTCCGGTATTCCATTGTTCCCTGTATTGGTTATGTTCTTCATTTCTCGTCTAGCAGAAACTAATCGAGCTCCGTTTGATCTCCCAGAAGCGGAAGCTGAATCAGTTGCAGGCTATAATGTAGAATATGCGCGGGATGCGATCCTTAATAGTCCACTGTTGGCGGAAGCCAATGTCCCGGGGTCCCGGGGACTCATTCTGACTGAAACAAGGGGTGGGTCTTTACCAACTTTCAAATAGAATATTTTAGGGAAGCCAAAAAACGTAAGCGCCCCTACGCGAGCCTTATTGAAAAGCCCCCTTAAGAGGATTGAGCTGCGCGAAAGCCGTTGCGCTAACGCGCATCCGTTTTCTTGCTTGTTAGCGCTTTTTTAATATAATAGAAAGGGCTTTCTTGCTTGTTTAGTAAAGTAGCGCTTTTTATTTTGATAGGAGTAGGTGCTTTCTGGGGCAGGGTACTCTTCATTCTTCATTTGAAACTAATGAATGTCGGGGCGGGGGTTTCCGCCTTGTTATCAAAAAGGGAGTTGGGTAAAGCAAACTCCCTCCTTGGACGAGCACGGGGCTTAGTCAAGTAGAACCGGGTTGCGTTGCTTGATGCTCCGATCGAAAACAAATCAGTGGGGCCATGCCGGTACGACTGAATATGCGTTAGAAAGGTCAATCCCTTCCCTACGACACC